GAATTTCGATATATTTATTATGATTTATGATTATGAGAAACAATCCCATTACTTCTGATCCTGTGGTTTCTACACTTAAAGAACAAAACCAAGGGCGTATCGCTCAAATTATTGGCCCAGTACTGGATGTCATTTTTCCATCGGGCAAGATGCCTAATATTTATAATGCTTTGATAATTAAAGGTCGAGATACTGTTGGTCATCAAATTAATGTAACTTGTGAAGTACAACAATTATTAGGAAATAATCGAGTGAGAGCTGTAGCTATGAGTGCTACAGATGGTCTGATGAGAGGAATGAAAGTGATTGACACGGGAGCTCCTCTAAGTGTTCCAGTCGGGGGAGCTACTCTCGGACGAATTTTCAACGTCCTTGGAGAGCCCGTTGATAATTTAGGTCCTGTCGATACTCGCACAACATTTCCTATTCATAGATCTGCACCCGCCTTCATACAGTTAGATACAAAATTATCAATCTTTGAAACAGGGATTAAAGTTGTGGATCTTTTAGCCCCCTATCGCCGTGGAGGAAAAATCGGACTATTTGGGGGAGCTGGAGTGGGTAAAACAGTACTCATCATGGAATTGATCAACAACATTGCCAAAGCTCACGGAGGCGTATCCGTATTTGGCGGAGTAGGTGAACGTACTCGTGAAGGAAATGATCTCTACATGGAAATGAAAGAATCCGGGGTTATTAATGAAAAAAATATTGCAGAATCCAAAGTGGCTCTAGTCTATGGTCAAATGAATGAACCGCCAGGAGCTCGTATGAGAGTTGGCTTGACTGCCCTAACCATGGCGGAATATTTCCGAGATGTTAATGAGCAAGACGTACTTTTATTCATTGACAATATATTTCGTTTCGTTCAAGCAGGGTCCGAAGTCTCTGCCTTATTAGGTAGAATGCCTTCTGCAGTGGGTTATCAACCTACCCTTAGTACGGAAATGGGTTCTTTGCAAGAAAGAATTACTTCTACCAAGGAAGGATCCATAACATCGATTCAAGCAGTTTATGTACCTGCGGATGATTTGACCGACCCTGCCCCTGCCACGACATTTGCACATTTAGATGCTACTACCGTATTATCAAGAGGATTAGCTGCCAAAGGTATTTATCCAGCAGTAGATCCCTTGGATTCAACGTCAACTATGTTACAACCTCGGATCGTTGGCGAGGAACATTATGAAACTGCGCAAAGGGTTAAGCAAACTTCACAACGTTACAAAGAACTTCAAGACATTATAGCTATCCTTGGGTTGGACGAATTATCCGAAGAAGATCGTTTAACTGTAGCAAGAGCACGCAAAATTGAGCGTTTCTTATCACAACCCTTCTTTGTGGCAGAAGTCTTTACTGGTTCTCCAGGGAAATATGTTGGTCTAGCAGAAACAATTCGGGGGTTTCAATTCATCCTTTCCGGAGAATTAGATGGTCTTCCCGAGCAGGCCTTTTATTTGGTGGGTAACATCGATGAAGCTACCGCGAAAGCTATGAACTTAGAAGAGGAGAGCAAATTGAAGAAATGACCTTAAATCTTTGTGTACTGACTCCAAATCGAATGATTTGGGATTCTGAAGTGAAAGAGATTATTTTATCTACTAATAGTGGACAAATTGGGGTATTACCAAATCATGCCCCCATTGCCACGGCTGTAGATATAGGTCTTTTGAGAATACGGCTAAAAGATCGATGGTTAACGGTAGCTCTTATGGGCGGTTTTGCTAGAATAAGTAATAATGAGATCACTATTTTAGGAAATGGTGCGGAAATTAGTACTGACATTGATCCACAAGAAGCTCAACAAACTCTTGAAATAGCTGAAGCTAACTTGAGTAAAGCTGAGGGTAAGAGACAAGCAATTGAGGCAAATCTAGCTCTCAGACGAGCTAGGACACGAGTAGAAGCTATCAAAGTAATTTCCTCTTAGTAGTCAATACATTCAATCAAAATAAAAAGATTTATTTCTTATATACTACACACTACATCTTGATTCCACAAATTGACCACAATGAAGTCTAATTTGATTAATCTGATGATAGAACAGAACGAAAAAAAGAGGATGAGTAGAAAAACTTATTAGATACCGTGGAATCCGGTATCTAATAAGTTCTACCTACTATTGGATTTGAACCAATGACTCCCGCCGTATGAAAGCAATACTCTAACCACTGGGTTAAGTAGGTCATTTATCACCACAAAAAGGGTCTCCATCACTTCGATGGATTATAGGTAAAATATGTTTTCTAAGCAATCTTAATCTTTTACCAGTAAACATAAACAGATCAGAGAGTTATCATGTGAGATTATGGGATACCTTTCTTGACAAGAAATTGTCTCTATATTAAAATGGTTATGACAAGGGCTATAGCTCAGTTAGGTAGAGCACCTCGTTTACACGTGCGCCAATGTTTTTCAAAGGAGCTCATTATGCAATGACCATAATTGATCTTTTTGAGAAGTCGATGTCTTACTCCGTAGATTCGAGAGAACAAGAGAAAAATAGCCTGACAAATTTGGTTTGATCCGGTTCAAGTGCGAATTCCGGTGCTAAATCAAATATAACCTGCCATTATAAGGTAAATGCTCAGCTCATTCAATGCCAGGCATAATGAGTATAAGGATCTCAAAAGAACCTCTTTTCGTCCTATGAGCTTTGAGGTGTATGAAGTCTCATATTTTACTCTTGCAGCGGAGCGATAGAGACTGCATTTCATTTAGATTGATCTAGGCCGAAGGCAGACCTAAATAAAGGTCACCCTTTTTTGAAACACTTTGGTATTGCTCCTAGATCAGGATACAAATAATGAATCAGAGCACATGGAGCCATCTCAATATCTTCTTATCTTCCTCTAAAGAAAACTATGGTGGACTAACTGATCTTTACATCAGTTGATGAAAGAGCCCAATGCAACAAAATGCATGTTGGGTCTTTGAAACAGTTCAAATCATTTCGATAATAATAAGTTTTCTCTGTTTTACCGAGAAGGTCTACGGTTCGAGTCCGTATAGCCCTAATACATTCCATTTTTGTTTTGTATAGAAATTTGAGTAGTAGTAGGAACAAGAAAATAAACACAATAATTAATTCCAACGGACCTAATTGGTATTTGTCAAATCTCGGATCAAATACCCATCTATCTTCATCCACTTTCATGAATAAATTACATATGTTCTTTATCATTTTTTTCTTCTTTTTATTTTTTAAATTGAATTTCTTCTTTACTATATTACTATTACTTATTACTATAGTATATTACTATAATTACTATCTATAATTATTCTAAGTTAATATAAAAGTTAATATAAAATATAAGATAGGGAATTCTTTACTTTCACTTTCTATTTCTAAGATATAAGATCAATATGAAATAGAAAAAATCTATAAAAAAATATATTAAAAAAATAGATATATATAAATATATAAGATAATTAAGTAGAATAATTAAGTAGAATAGAAAATAAAAATAACTAAGTATAAGAGCATTCTATATTAAACATCACATATAGAAAGAGAATTGTAAAGAGAAAAAAAAAAAAAAAGAAAAATAGAAAGGTATGTCCTACAGCAAACAAACTCTCAACTATGCGGATCAAAAATCTTTTCTTGTTTCATCTAAGAAGTTCTATATGATTTTCAAATTCCAATTCAAATGAAATAATTCAACCTATTCCACATTCATAGTTTTATGTTTCTGTTTCACGAATATGATCTTTTCTGGGCATTTATAATAATATCATATCAAGCGTTATTCCTATCTTGACATTTGTCATTTCTGGGATTTTAGGGAAGGTCCATAAAAGTTTCCTAGTTATGAATCAGGTAGAGAGCCAATGGGGGATGCTTGGGTAAAATTCCGAATTTGCTATTAAATGTTTGCTCTAGTTTTTTTTGCTGTTGAAATGATCTTTCATTATCCATGGACAATGAGCTTTGATGTATTGGGCGTATCTGTATTTATATAAGCTTATAAGCTTTCATTCCCAATTGTGGGTTCAGTTTATGCATGTCGAAAAGGAGCGTTGGAATGGTCTTAGCTGAATCTTTAGACAATCAAACAATCAAAAGAAAAGGATGACATTGAAACATTTCTTAATTTGGTTGAATTTCCATTACTTAACCAAATAGCCCCAATTTCATTATTTCAACTACATCGAATGATCTCTCGAATTGGTCAATACTTTCCAGTTTATGGCCGCTTATCTATGGTACCAGTTGTTTTTTCATTTAATTTTATTCATTAATAGGCTCGCGATTCAACTTTGATCATTATGGATTGGTGCCAAGATATAAAACTGTATATCAACAGGAAAATCGATGTTTTACTATGTTTTACTACTAATCACAAGTTTTACCTTCGACGCAGTACTCATACTGGAATTTACGATCAAGGATTACTCTATAAATCACCATCTACTTCAGAGATACCTTTTGTATTTGAAATCTTTTTCAAATCCAATCTTCCTACGAATTTGTGAATCAGGCAGGGTTCCTTTGTACAAAATAAGAAACAGCGGTCAATCATTAAAAATTTCATTGGTCAATGTTAAATATTCATACAAAGAGAAATGTGGGAGAGATGAAGAAGATGCAGGTTCATTTATCTGATTGGCTAGTCAAGCATTAGTTAATTCATAGATCTTTAATTCCCGAGGATTGTAATTCCATTGCTGTCATTTCATATGTATATGGTTACAATTATTTACGCTCCCGGTGTGCCTATGATACCAGGCGGATTTTTAGCTAGTGTGTATCACCTTACGAAAATACGTTATGGTATAGATAAACCAGAAGAGGTATGCATAAAAGTATTTGCTCTCCGGAGTAATCCTCAAACCCCGTCAGTTTTCTGGATTTGAAGAAGTGCTTATTTTCAGGAATGGAAATATTATGATATATTGGGAATTTATTATAAGAATCATCCTCGCCTTAAACGTATCTTAATGCCTGAAAGTTGGATAGGCTGGCCTTTAAGTAAAGACTATATTACGTCCAATTTCTATGAAATTCAAGATGCTCATTGATTGAAATTGAAACGAAATCTGGAGTCGTGTCATATAAGTAAAATAAAATAAGTAAAAAAGGGGTTTTTTATCATTCAATGAGCATCTTGGTATTCCTCTTCTAGAGGAAAAACAAAAAAAGTAACTGGACTTTCATTCGTATTGCGGAGGGACTAAAATAAAAAAAAAAAATGAAAAAGAAAGTAAAGAATATCTATCCCGATCCGTCTTAATGAATTAATTTCATTTGTATGAGGTATTAAGAAATATCTATCCGATACATTATTAACGTGTCAGGAACCAGATTTGAACTGGTGACACGAGGATTTTCAGTCCTCTGCTCTACCAACTGAGCTATCCCGACCATTTCCCGTGCATCATCCTAGCAGAGTACTTTTATCTATGTCAATGAAAAGAACGAAAAAAGAAAATCTTAACAAATTGGCTCTAGCCGCTCTAGCCCCTGAAATTCTTGGATCTTCAAAAAGAAGACTTTTTTTGTAAATGTAAGGAAAAAGATATAGACTATGAATGATTCAATAACGGAGATTCCTTGAACATATATCTTCATATCGTATTATCCAAAACAAATGAGATTGGATTGGAAAAAGATACGAGGATTTAGATTTGGATCTATTTGTGAAAGAACAGAGTGAATAAAATGAAAAAGATATTTCATTTTGTTTAAACTGAGTCACTGATGAAAAAAAATGAATAAAGAGGATGAGGATAAATAAAGAGCGAGGAAGTAAAATGGGCTTTTTATTGGGGATAGAGGGACTTGAACCCTCACGATTGAAAAATTCGACGGATTTTCCTCTTACTATAAATTTCATTGTTGTCGGTATTGACATGTAAAATGGGACTCTCTCTTTATTCTCGTCCGATTCAATTTCAAAAGATCTATCAAAAATTCTGGAATGAAGAATTTGATCATTGAATATTCGAATTCTATTCTTTTTTCAACTTCAATTGGAATTGATTCACAATAACTCTTCAATTTTTCATCTATCTTTTTGATCTCTATCATTCTAATTAAAAAAGAATAGAAATATAGGGTTTCTTATAGATCCTTATCTCATACTATTATATTACTCATATTTTAGATTACTCATATTAATAATATAATATTATTAGAAAGAAAGAGAAGATTTCTATTTTCATATAGAAATTTCAAATTTCATATCTAAATATATAGAGATACAAAATAGAATTCGATATTCGATATAAGATTTGGGTTGTGATTAATCGTTTGCTATGTCAGTATGTATACGTACGTCTTAGGTATATAAGACGTATCTTTTCTGTCATTTCGATAGAAGTCTTTTAGCTACTAACGTAACGTAATCAATTTCATTCGTTAGAACAGCTTCCATTGAGTCTCTGCACCTATCCCCTTTTTATTCTCCTTTTCCATAGTTTTTTCTCTCGAAACAAAGATTTGGCTCAGGATTGCCCTTTTTTAGTTCCAGGGTTTCTCTGAATTTGGAAGTTACCACTTAGCAGGTTTCCATACCAAGGCTCAATCCAATCAAGTCCGTAGCGTCTACCAATTTCGCCATATCCCCTTTTCCTTTGAGCCTTTGAGACAAGGCTCCGGCTGTAATTCCATCCACCTCTTTCATTTATCTTGGCACTATTGAATCCATTAGGTAATGATTCCTATATTGAAAAAGTGTATGCTGTTGTTTTCTTTTTTTTCCTCTATTCTATATTATATTAGAATATTATAAACCCTATTTTTTCAATATAAAATGATTTTATCATTGATCTATCCGCAATTCAATATGGATAGATATATACCACATATATATCTATGCCTTTCCTACTCCTTCATTTTTACAGTGTCGTTTTGAATAGTGGAACGGTCGATATTCATTCTTCTTTTTTTTTTCATTTCGAATTCTAATTTCATTGATATTTTCTTTTCATATATTTCATATATATGAATATGGAATTGAATTTAGATTTCTATTTAGATATCTAATTTATCTAGATCTAAATAGTTTTCTTTTCTATTTTCTAAATAGAATCTAAAATATATAACTAATATTTATATTTAATATTTATATTTAATAAATATAAGAAATTAAAAGAATCAATAAATAAAAAAAGAAAAGAAAAAAAGAATAAGAATCACTAGGAAATAGCTATGATCCGATAGTTTCCTGTATTCCTATACACTATTGCTCTTATATCCGCCCGCTTAGCTCAGAGGTTAGAGCATCGCATTTGTAATGCGATGGTCATCGGTTCGATTCCGATAGCCGGCTCTTTTTTTTATCTATTTTTTTAGTTACATGATTTAAAATCTCTACTCTCGCTTTCTCTAAATGTCGGATCACCGATCTATTATGTCATGATAACTTGCAGCTATAGCTATAAAGAAAAAAGTTGACTAGAACAATTAGATCTCTACAGAAGAAATTGGAAAACGTAACCTTCGCTTGAATTTCCTATATATACAAAAAATCCGAATATTGATAAAATTTCATTGATCAAATTTATTTTATTCTGTTTTGTAGGACTTTAGTAAATTGAGTTTTGCTTTGCTGATCCTTTAGTTCAGTCTGATTTTATATATATATATATATTTTTTTTTTTCAAATAAAAGTGAATCAAAAAGGAGCCTTTCTATGTCTCGTTACCGAGGACCTCGTTTCAAAAAAATACGCCGGCTGGGGGTTTTACCAGGACTAACTAGTAAAAGACCCAGATCCAGAAGTGATCTTCAAACCCAATTGCGCTTTGGAAAAAGATCACAATATCGTATTCGTTTAGAAGAGAAACAGAAATTGCGTTTTCATTATGGTCTGACAGAACGACAATTACTTAAATATGTGCATATTGCTGGAAAAGCCAAAGGGTCAACAGGCCAGGTTTTACTACAACTACTCGAGATGCGTTTGGATAACATCCTTTTTCGATTAGGAATGGCTTCGACCATTCCAGGAGCCAGACAATTAGTTAACCATAGACACATTTTAGTTAATGGTCGTATAGTGGATATACCAAGTTATCGTTGCAAACCCCTAGATATTATTACTACGAAGGATAAAGAAAGATCGAAAGCTCTGATTCAAAATTATCTTGTTTCATCCCCCCGCGGGGAATTGCCAAACCATTTGACTATTGACTCCTTACAATATAAAGGATTTGTAAATCAAATAATAGATAGTAAATGGATCGGTCTAAAAATAAATGAGTTGTTGGTCGTAGAATATTATTCCCGTCAGACTTGATTCTAACGAAAATAAAAAAGCAAGGTTCATACCAATTTTGACTCCTTTCGCTGAAGTAAATAGAGTACCTCGTGCCCTGTCTCATTCACGTATCAAAAAAGGATCGGCAATAGGATTCTTTTGATTTTTTTCTTCTTTTCAATATCAAGACGATATTTCTATTTTTATTTTCGCAGGTTTTAATTAGGGATAGATAATGTCTATTAAATAAGGCGTTAGAATAATGATATCAATTCTTATTTTCTTTGATACATTGTAGTAGGTAACGTTGATGAATGAAAAGAAACGGAAAGAGAGGGATTCGAACCCTCGGTAAACAAAAGTCTACATAGCAGTTCCAATGCTACGCCTTGAACCACTCGGCCATCTCTCCTACAGAATGTTATTCTTGACCAAAACCCGAATGAATAGCGAGTCCTTCATCTTAATTATCTTAATTGTAGTACATGTATGACTGCCCGATGCGATGGTTCCATAAGAAGAAATTTATTTTTCAATTTCATATTTATCAATAACAACTTCTTTCATCAGCTAACCCATGTAATTCATGAATCGTTCGATGAATCTTTTTATTTCAACTATTTCAATTGTATGGTGTGTCACATACACGTTATGCAAACAAAAAGGATGGTTACTTTATTTGAATTTGATTGAATGATTATTCTATTCTTTTTGGATCATAACCAAATCAAAAATTCTTGAGTTATAAAAATCCATAGAAAACTTGGTTATTCAACTTAGATGAAATAGTAATAGTCATGGGTATACTGGTATACTACAAAATTGGAATGAAATCTAATCTGATTCAACTATTTCATTTCATCTTTGTCCAAAAGACCGCATTTTTTCCAATAAGTCTGTTTTTATGTTATTTTGTACTGTACAATTCCTTTTTTTGTGGGATCGTTTTCCCCGAAAGGGGATGAGAAGAATTATAGAATGAATTGCTAATTATGCCTAGATCTCGAATAAATGGAAATTTTATTGATAAGACCTCTTCAATTGTAGCCAATATTTTATTACGAATAATTCCGACAACTTCAGGAGAAAAAAAGGCATTTACCTATTACAGAGATGGTGCGATTTGATTTTTTATTGTTTTTTTTTACCCCTCAGTTTTACGAGAAAAAGAACGTAGTTAGGAATAGAAAAAAAAAAACAAATTAGTGAAAGAAACCTACGCTTGGTGAAGGTGAAGTTTAGAGATAGAGCAATTCCTTCTGTCGTGTATCCTCGATTGATGCAGCCTTAGATGCTTCAATTATCCATTTTAGTATTGAGCGAAAGGTTACATCTATAGGTTCTTTATTGGAGGTCAATACTACTTCATTTAGTACCAATAGGTGGCATCGGGGAAAAAGCACTACACCTAGGAATCAACAACACAAAAACTTTGTTATAAAAAACCCTTTTCCTTATCGGTATCGGGACTAAAAAGAATGGTTAGGAAAACAAAGATCCATCTCATTCGTACTTTTGGTACCCGTATAACCATCAAAGACCGTTGAAGTGACTAATTCCTGGAAATAATAAGCGTTGAGTACAAAGAAATCTTTGGAGTTACCTTTTCTATCTAGCACTAATATGATTGGTGTTAAGAAAAACCTCTTGTGGGAAGGCTGGCTAGGAATTTCTTGTAAAAATACCAGCTCCTGTCAGTTCATAATGAGAATAGTGAAATTTTTATTATTTTATTACATGAATTATTCCTCTTAGTACTATGCACAGAAGGGAGGAGCCGTATGAGATGAAAA